AGAAGATGCTTTTGTGCACGACAGAAAAGCTATCCCCAGCAGAACTGTATAATCATTGGTTTTATACCAATGAACAAAAACGAAACAACCTCATCAACGAACTTATCAATCGAATTGAAGCTCTAGACAAGGGGTCTCTTGCTATGGATGTACTCGAAAAAAGAACTAGATTGTGCAATGATGAGACTGAACAAGAATGCTTACCTAAAATATATGATCCTCTTTTGAATGGACCCCATCGTGGAACAATCAAAGAATTGTATTCAGGTTCAAACATGAACGAGTATTTAATAAACTCGATAGAATCTTCTATCGAAACTCTTTGGATAAACAAACTTCATGATATCGCTCTTCCTACTGCCCTTACTACTGATTACCGAGAATTTAAAGATAAAATAAAAAACACTTTTGATTTAAATTTTTAATTGTAAATTAAAAATACCGTAAATTACTATAAAAATAAATACATAAAATAAGTAAAAGAAGAGATAAGAAGAGATTCGTCCTCCGCCTACATATTTTAGAATTTCTGCTACAAATAAATTTAGAATAGCAACAGCATTCGTAATTCCATCAATTACTTGTTTATCAAAAAAATAACTTAGTTCTGCCAGCCCTCTTATACCTCTAGTTAAGGTTTTTGTATAAATAGCGTCTATGTAACCACGATTATATGACCAATTATATATAATATTTAGTATTTTGTCCCAAATAATTCTCCTAGGACCCATTTGAAAAGATAAATTTATGAAGTTCAAATTATTAAAATTTGAATAAGCAGGCCCATATAAAAGAAACGCTATAAATATTCCGAAATATGCTATACTGACTGAAAAAATAGCATTTATCACAAATTCATCCCAATCAAAATCAAAATTTGAATGTAAAAAGTTTATTGGTGGAGTTAACCATCTGGATAATATATCTAAATGAATTATTCCTTGACCAAAAGGAATTCCTATGGATCCAACGAACAAAGTAACTAAGACCAATATAAGAAGTGGTAATAACATAGTATTGTCCGATTCATAAGGATATGTGGAAATTTTTTTATTGGAAAAATTTTTTATAGTAATAAGAGGCCCCATCATATTGGTTACTACATTACCAACAATAGGATATACGTTTTTCGAAAAAACAGAAATTCTTTGATTATGATTCATTGTTGATAAAATCAAATTATTTTTTTTTACTTTTTGTCCTTTTTTTCCCCAGATAGATATTGAATGGAACACATTATTTTTTTTGCCGCTGTAATTTTTACAATTACTATTTAAATGACCTTCAAAAGTAAGTAAATACATCCGAAACATATAAAATGCAGTTAATCCTGCTGTGAAACAAGCTATTATTCCAAAAATGGGTGAATACAACCAACTATCATTAAGAATTTCATCTTTGGACCAAAAACAAGCAAGAGGTGGAATACCACAAAGAGAAAGCGTGCCTAAAAAAAATGAAATTTTTGTAATTGGGACATATTTTTTTAAACCACCCATAAGAACCATATTCTGGCTTTTATCTGGGGAATACCCAACAATAGTTTCCATTGAATGAATAATGGAGCCAGATCCTAAAAACAATAATGCTTTCGAATAGGCATGAGTGATCAAATGAAATAAAGCAGTTCGATAAGATCCCATACCTAAAGCTAACATAATATAGCCCAATTGCGACATTGTAGAATAGGCTAGACTTCTTTTAATGTCTCTTTGAGCAAGAGCTAAAGTAGCTCCTAATAGTATTGTTATTATACCTACCAAAGAAATTATATTCAGTATGTAAGGTATGACTGTAAAAAGAGGAAAAAGTCGAGCTACAAGAAAAATTCCTGCTGCTACCATAGTAGCAGCATGTATAAGAGCCGAAATAGGAGTAGGACCTTCCATAGCATCAGGTAACCATACATGAAGAGGGAATTGCGCAGACTTAGCAACCGAACCTACAAATAATAGGGAAGCACACAAAGTAAGAAATAAAGAATTGTACCCATTTTTATCAATCAAATTATTGGCTATTTCAAATAAATCCCGAAATTCAAAACTCCCCGTTATCCAATAAAGACCTAAGATTCCTAAAAATAAAAAAAAATCCCCTACACGATTAGTTACAAACGCTTTTTGACAAGCAGTTGCGGCAAGGGGTCGTGTGAACCAAAAACCTATTAATAGATACGAACACATTCCAACTAATTCCCAAAAAATATAAATTTGTATCAAATTTGAACTAGTAACTAATCCCAGCATCGAAGCGTTAAAAAAACTAATATAAGCAAAAAATTTCAAATAGCCTTGATCATGAGACATATAATTGTCACTATAAATAAGAACCATTATTCCAACAGTAGTTATTAATATTAACATAATGGAAGTAAGCGGATCTATTAAGTGGCCTAAATCTAAAGAAAAATCATTATTTAGGGTCCAAGACCATACATATTGGTAGGATGGACTGCCATTTATTTGCTGAATAGACAGATTGGCGGAAAAAATCATAACGATACTTAGTAATAAAACACTAAGAAAAGCCCATATACGACGAATATTTTTTGTTGCCGCCGGGAAAAGAAAAAGGCCTACCCCTATTGCTATAGGAACCGGAAGGGGGACGAAAGGTATGATCCACGCATATTGATACGTATATTCCATAAAAAATAAACCTTTTTTTATTGTTAAATTGTTTCCGATTCACCAACTCTTTTATATTTAGAACGGAGCAAAAAAAATCAAGATATGAAAAGACTTTAATAGAAATAGAATTAATATAGAAATAGAATTAAGAATTCTGATGATTTCCAAATAGTCAAATAAAAACGATTAAGTCTGATAAAGTTATTCTTTTTTTTTTTAATTAAAGATTAAGATATATGAACATAGAGAATATAATATTTTCAATCATTATTACAATAATTTAGTTTATATACATAAAACAAGTCCAAAAATTATGAAAAAAAAAAAGTACTTGATTCCGAGTATCCTATGATCCACCAATAACTCAACCCGATAAACAAAAAAACAAGGAGATTAGTTTCTTATTTTCGTTAATTGATTCGGAATTCAGAATTCGGAATCATTAATCGGTTGTGAACTAGTCCGTTGGGAAACTGAGTGAGCTGCTTATATTTGTTTCAATAAAGCAACTTAAACTTATACTTGTGATTAATTTTATTGATGTTCGTCGATTTGTTACTCATCACTCCAGTTTGCACAGAGCTGCAATAATAATAAAAATTTCTGGTTCAAATAACATATCGTTAAATTTATTTCTAATGGATAGAAATTTTTTCTAATTTTTATTAGATTAGATATACTTTCTTGATCCTCGATCAATTACAATTAATAGAAAGAGTTTTACAGTCTAGTTTTCTTAAATTAGGTAAGGGTTCTTAAACTTTTTGATTTCTTTTTTGAAATTAGATGAAATGCAACATGGCAAAAATAGACAATTGAAACTCTTTTTTATTCTTTTTTACCAATGGAAACTCGATTTCTATAGCCATGAATACCATGTATATATAAATATCTTCATTCGAATATAGTTATATATATATAATACTAGTCAGTATAAATAATACTTTCTTCAAAATATTGTATGTAAATTTTAGTAATAAAAAAATTTTCTATTTTTTTGAACAATAAATGTCTTCCCCATTTAACTATAAAATGAATAACCTCTGCATTTTTGAATGGCGATTAAAAAAAAGCGTATTTCTATGTCCAAAAAGCATATTCGTAAATTTTTTTGGAAAAATAAAGTGTATTGGGCAGGAATAAAAGCTTTTTCTTTAGCAAAATCCCTTTCGACCGGGAATTCTAAAAGCTTTTTTGTACAACAAACAAGTAATATATTATATAATAAAGACTTGGAAAAGTCTTGGAATAATCTTAATCGATATGAACCAACGAATTCGATAATTTATAAGATAAGAAATTACCATTAATATGGTAAACTTAATGAGATGCAATTTTCTATTGTCGTATGTTGTAGGATAACATTTTTGTGTCTACTAGACAAAGGCTCAAAAATTAGGCACAATATATTATTTTTCTCTTTACAAAGTTTTCTCTTTCTCGTTAGTGGGTTTTTGTGGTATGGGGATTGTTATTTTCCCCATCGATTCACTTTTCACAAAAATGATATTTTTCTTTTAATTTTAAAAGGCTTATTGGGTTCTGGATGCCGAATATATATATTCTATGTTTTAACTTAACTTTAACTATAGAATACATTAAGATACCTATCCATAAAGCACAATATGCATTCCATAATGAAAAATCGTTTTAGAAATATTGAAGAAAAATTTTCACTGGTATATCTACAACCTACTAATTGGTTTGACTAATACTTAATTAGTTTGATAAATAGTACCACGCATTATGGGTACAATTTAAATCCTAGCAATTGGCAATTTATAGTTAATCCAGTTTTCAACCTATCCAACAAACATTTTAAACCTCCTTACAATTCTAAAATTTTACAAGAACTTAAACCACACGAAAAACCATTCAGTGCGGTTTTAAAACTAACAACAATAGCCCCACCTCACACTACAATTAAGTAAGGTAATGATTATTGAACGTTTAAATAGTAATTTAAAGGATATTTTGCATCTTTCGGCAAAATAAATATAAATATTGCATTGAATTTACTCCTCCAATCTCGACGATTAAAAATGAATGGGCTATTATGATTTCGAGCAAGCCGCTATGGTGAAATCGGTAGACACGCTGCTCTTAGGAAGCAGTGCTAGAGCATCTCGGTTCGAGTCCGAGTAGCGGCATATTTCTAAAAAAGAAATACTAGTAAAATAAATACTATAATAATTCCTATAATGGATAGAATATAATTTCAGATCTCCATTGCATTCTTGGAGGATATCCTTTTTAGGATTTTTTATGATATTTTTTACTTTAGAACATATATTAACTCACATTTCCTTGTCGATTGTTTCAATCGTACTGACGATTTATTTGATTAACTTATTAGTCCACGAAATCGTAGGATTATATGATTCGTCGGAAAAAGGAATGGTAGCTTCTTTTTTATGTATAACAGGATTATTAGTTATTCGTTGGATTTATTCGGGGCATTTACCCTTAAGTAATTTATATGAATCATTAATGTTCCTTTCATGGAGTTTATCCATTATTCATATGCTTCCTTTTTTTAGAAAACAAAAAAATCTTCTAAGTGCAATAACTGCACCCAGTGCTATTTTGACTCAAGGATTTGCCACCTCAGGTCTTTTAACTGAAATGCATCAATCCACAATATTAGTACCTGCTCTACAATCACAGTGGTTAATGATGCACGTAAGTATGATGGTATTGAGCTATGCATCTCTTCTCTGCGGATCATTATTATCAGTAGCTCTTCTAGCCATTACATTTCGAAAAAATAAAAAACAAAAATTAAAATGTAAAAACAACCATTTTAGGTCATTTTCATTTGGTAAAATTCAATACGTGAATGAAATAAGCCATGTTTTACAAAACAATTGTTTTATTTCGTTTAGAAATTATCACAGGCATCAATTAATTCAACAATTGGATTGTTGGAGTTCTCGTGTCATTAGTCTCGGTTTTCTATTTTTAACCATAGGTATTCTTTCGGGAGCAGTATGGGCTAATGAAGCGTGGGGATCCTACTGGAATTGGGACCCAAAAGAAACTTGGGCATTTATTACTTGGACAATATTTGCAATTTATTTACATACTAGAACAAATGAAAATTTGCAAGGCTCAAATTCTGCAATTGTGGCTTCTATAGGATTTTTTATAATTTGGATATGCTATTTTGGAGTCAATCTATTAGGAATAGGGCTGCATAGTTATGGTTCATTCGCATTAACATTTAATTGAAAAAAAAAAGCAGTTACGAATAGAATATCAAATACATAATAGGAATAGCATAGATAACGAAAGTTTGTACGAGTTTTTGAAAATCATTTGAATCAAGTCAAATGATTTTCAAAAACTACAAAAATATTTGATTACAATTTTACAATTAAAGTAAGTTTATTTTATTAAGTTAAAGTAAATTCATTTTTTGAACTTTTTTTTTTCACTTTTTTATTATCAAATTATAAAATAAAACTAACTATCTATAAAAATAATTAGATATAATAGTTTCTACCTTGTCAATTGATAGTGAGAGAACGAAATCCGGATAAATACCAATACCTATTACGGGTAGAAAAATACAGATTGAAAGAAATAGTTCTCGCGGCCCAGAATCTAAAAAATGAGAATTTTGAGAATTAAATTGCTTATATCCGTAGAACATCTGACGTAACATAGATAATGAATAAATAGGAGTTAATATCATTCCAATTGCCGTTACAAAAGTGATTAGTATTTTTGGCATTAAAAGAAATTTTTGGCTCATAATTAATCCAAAAAATACTACAAATTCTGCAACAAAACCACTCATTCCAGGCAATGCAAGAGAAGCCAGCGAAAAGCTACTGAACATTGTAAATATTTTTGGCATTGGGATAGTTATTCCCCCCATTTCATCGAGATAAACAAGACGTGTTCTATCGTAACTCGTTCCTGCCAAGAAAAAAAGTGCAGCACCGATAAATCCATGAGAGATCATTTGTAAAAGGGCCCCGTTGAGTCCTGTATCAGTTATGGAACTAATTCCTATAATTATGAAACCCATATGAGATACAGAGGAATAGGCAATTCTCTTTTTTAAATTACGCTGACCCGGAGATGCTGAAGCTGCATAGATTATTTGAATTGCACCTACTATCATCAACCAGGGAGAAAATATAGAATGAGCATGGGGTAATAATTCCATATTGATACGAACCAATCCATATGCTCCCATTTTTAATAAGATTCCAGCTAAAAGCATACATGTACTGTAATGGGCTTCCCCATGGGTATCTGGTAACCATGTATGTAGAGGTATAATCGGTAATTTGATAGCATAAGCAATAAGAAATCCAAAATAGAATAGTATTTCCAATGCCACAGGATACGGCTGATTGGCTGATGTTTCAAAATTTAATGTTGGTTCATTGGAACCATATAAACCCATACCTAGAACTCCCATTAAGAGAAAAATGGAACCTCCCGCGGTGTACAAAATAAACTTTGTAGCTGAGTACAAACGTTTCTTCCCTCCCCACATGGATAAAAGTAGGTAGACAGGAATTAATTCTAATTCCCACATGATAAAAAAAAGTAAAAGATCTCGAGAAGAAAATAATCCTATTTGGCCGCTGTACATTGCTAACATAAGGAAATGGAACAATTTTGAATCTCGAGTAACTGGCCAAGCCGCTAAAGTAGCTAAAGTAGTGATGAATCCCGTGAGTAAAATGGGTCCTATGGAAAGCCCATCAATTCCCAGTCTCCAATGAAAATCAAAAAAATTGATCCATTTATAATCTTGCTCCAATTGTATTAATGGATCATCCAATTGGAAATGATAACAGAATACATAGGCCATTAGAAGTAGTTCTAATAGGCATATACAAATAGTATACCACCTAATAACCTTATTTCCTCTATGAGGGAAAAAGAAAATGAAAGTACCCGCGAATATCGGCAAAACAACAATTATAGTTAACCAAGGAAAATCATTCGTGGTAAAAACAAGATACACTTACTTTGACTTTGACCCGAAAACCCGTACTCGAGAAAAGAAAAAATTATTAGTTTTTTTTTTTTATTTTTATATTTTTTTTTTCTCGAGTACGGGTTTTGTCGGTAAAGATAAAAAATGATGGATTCAAGTGGAATTTTCTCGAACGTATCAATAACCTAGACCCATGCTACGAGTTGTCTCGTGCCATAAATAAACCCGGACACTCAAAAAATCGGTTGGGCAAGCGGATTCACACCTTTTACAACCTACACAGTCTTCTGTTCTTGGAGCAGAAGCAATTTGTTTAGCTTTACACCCGTCCCAGGGTATCATCTCTAATACATCTGTGGGGCAAGCTCGTACACATTGAGTACACCCTATACATGTATCATAAATCTTTACTGAATGTGACATTGGATCTATAATTTTTTTTTAACATCATAAAATTTCGATCTAGTAAAGTAGTAAATGAATTATATATTGTAGACACCAGATGAATCAATGATTTAGTAGATTTACCAGAATCAATCTACTTCTGGATCTGCTCATGAAAGAAGGCCAAGATACTTTGATTTATTACATTTTATCAAATAGCACTATATGCTGCACATACCCATTTTTTTATTGGCAGATACTCTATATTTTTTTTTATAAACCCTATTTATTCAACAAATTCGATTGATTTATACGAGTTGATTTTCTGTTACGATGAATTGATGAAACAATAGCTAATCCAATAGCTGCTTCAGCAGCGGCAATTGCTATAACAAAAATCGAGAAAATGTCTCCTTTTAATTGGCGACTATCAAATAAATCCGAAAATGTTACGAAATTTATATTAACTGCATTCAGTATAAGCTCAAGACACATAAGCGCTCGAACCATATTTCGACTTGTAATCAATCCATAGATACCGATGCATAATAAATAGGCACTCAAAACAAGTACATGTTCGAGCATCATTGAACAACTCCTCATCAATCTCGATTCATTTCAATATGAACAACAATTTAACCGATTCAATTGACTAAAATAGAATTTTAAAAGTACGCAAAAAGGTATTGGTAATAGAAAATAGATATAAATATAGAAAAATTCCGTTTTTTTTTTTTTCATTTTTTTTATACTTTATCTTTATATATTTATACATGAACAATAAAAAAAAATATTTTAAAGAAGAAAAGAACAAGTCTATATTAATTTAATTAATATAATTTTATATTATTCAATTTCGAAATATTTAGTACTGACGAGCCATAGCAATTGCACCGATCAAGGCAACTAAAAGAATTATCGAAATAAGTTCAAATGGAAGAAAAAAATCTGTTGATAAATGAATCCCAATTTGTTGACCATTATTTATCAAGTCCTGCTCTATAATCTGGTTTGACCTTGTAGTCCAAATAATACCGTACCATGACGTATCTGGGATAGTAGTAATTAATGAAAAAAAAATACTTGTACAAACCAGTGAAGTGACTCCATCTCCAACAGTCCAAAGATAGAAATCTTTGTAATATTCTGAACCATTCATAAACATCACGGCAAATACAATTAATACATTTATTGCTCCCACATAAATAAGGAGCTGTGCAGCAGCTACAAAATGGGAGTTCGATGGAATATGGAATAAGGATGTACAAACAAGAACCAATCCCAACGAAAAGGCAGAAAAAATTGGATTGGTAAGTAATACCACTCCTAGACTTCCCACTATAAGACCCAATCCCAAAAAAACTAAAAGAAAATCATGTATTGGTCCAGGCAAATCCATTCTATGTAAAATAAAAGATAAATTAAGTAGAAATTTTTCATGACCTTATTGAACAAACAAAAAAAAAGAAGAGGTTACCTATTTTTTGATACCCTTCTAATTGAATTAAATCAATATAGGGTCGTGTGTGGGTTGATGTAGATATGTTTATTTATTATATGAATGATTGAATACCATTTGTTTATCTGAAAGTTTCGTTCAAAATTGCATTGAAAAAATTTCTCGATTCAATTATTTCAATTATTTAGAGTATAGAATAATTATTCTATTTTCTTTTTTTTATTTATATATTATAATCACAGATATTATATTTATATATATATACTGTATGTAATGTAGTATTTTAATATACAGAGAATAGATAAATATATTTTTATGAATATATGAAAATCATTACTCTCAACCCCTTTAGGATTTTTAGTTATTGTCTAAGCAAAATAAAATGAAGGAAGCTTCGCTACTTTCAATCAAAACGGAATCTTAGTAATTGGTAATTGTTCTTGAATCAAGTGGTTTAGCCGTGCCTTTTTTGATTTGAGTCGAATTCCTAATTGTTCGAATTGTGGAATCTCCAATTACTGACATTGGCAACCGACCCAAAGCAATTTGATTATAATTCAACTC